TTGAAATGAAAGAAAAAGGAAGGATTTTTTGCAATCGTTATTTCTTGCCTCTATCATATCACGAAAACCTTTCGATTTGGAACGGGGAGAGATGGCTGAGTGGACTAAAGCGGCGGATTGCTAATCCGTTGTACAATTTTTTTGTACCGAGGGTTCGAATCCCTCTCTTTCCGCCCCCTCGGATCATTTGGGACTTTCGAATTGTAAGGAATTCTAACCCCCGGATTTTTCATAGATAAATGTACGAAATAAATCCAATAAGAAAAAAATTCCCAAAAATTTGGGATTTTTACTCCTCACGCCCAGGATTACGTCCTGGGTCATTAGATAAGAATCCAAAGATAAAGAGGGAAACAAAGAATATCACTACTGTATAAACAAAAAGTTTGAGAGTAAGCATTACATAATCTCCAAGATTTTTTTTTAAGGAATAGATTACCCGTTTTTCCTTACCAGACAGATCCACTAGGACGGGTTTTGTTTATTTTGACACCTAAAAATGCAAAAATCAATTCTGAAAAAAAAATTGCAAGAATTGCTTTATAATAAGCACTTTTATCAAAAATTTGTTTAGGTATTGTGCGGGTACCTAAAGATACCTGCTCAACGTAGGTGCAGGGGGTAGAAAGCCTGATCCAAATTTATTCCTGCAGCTATATATTCAATCTAGAAGAATTTGAATTTAAGAATCAAAGGTTCTTAATATAAGACTTCTCGGCTCTTATCCATTTTTTAATTTTTTTTGAATGAATACATCATTCAATTTTGCAGACAGATATAGTAAAGATTTCATCGAAAACTTACAGCAGCTTGCCAAACAAACGCTAATAGAAAAAAGAGTACAGGTATGACAGGCATAACATCCACGATTGGATTGAAAATGGCATAAGCTTCGGGTAATTTGGCGAAGAAAAAACTAGTCGGATAAAGAACAGAATTAAAACAGATACAGGTTAAACTAAGTATATTAGGCATAACAAGCATTTCGTTCTTGTAGAGTAGATAATTGGATTTTGATTGAGTTATTTTTCTAAGGGAAAAAGGAAAAGAAAAGGTAGATTCAAAATACTTTTTTCTTCGGACTTTCCCAAACACAAAATACCTCCTTGTATTCTCATTCTCAAATGAGAATGGAACAAATTCGACTTTCATATAATATCTTAATAGAATTCCATGCAATGATCAATGCATTTTATGGATTCTATATTATCCGCATGTCTAGAATCCTAGCAAGAAAATATCCCTTATTTTTTAGGTAATTGAAGTAGGGTTGATGAATAATATATATATAAATAATAGTGTTTACTTAATGTAGCATAAAACCAAATGGGGCGTGGCCAAGTGGTAAGGCAGCGGGTTTTGGTCCCGTTACTCGGAGGTTCGAATCCTTCCGTCCCAGATTTTTTCTTTCTTTTGTTACTCGAGTCAAAGAAGTATGAGAATTAACTACCAAAAAATTGACAATCTTTTGATTGGCATAGTTTATTTGGTTAATAGTTAATTGTTTTTGTTACAGAAAAAAAAATATTAGTAATTCAATTAATTAAGTTTTTTAGGAGGTTGATAGTTTATTTGATGGAGAAGAGTAGATCCTTCTCATTTCAGGATTGATCATCTTGAGTTCTCTGTTGAGGATGGAAATTCAAAAATAAAAAAGTCTTAAGCAAACTTTTTTCCTCTTTTTCGAACTATGTTTCATTCATATGATAGAATCCGAGTTTAAATAAATTGGATCTTTGTAGAGTCTTCCCCGATAAATACTTATTTTTCCATATTTCTCCATAGATAGGAAGTTTGAATTAGTATACAAAACCAATGACTATTCATGATTCCATCCATATTGGATCAATTCTCGATACCACTTTGCAATGAAATTAGAGGAATGTAATGTTATGGTAAAACTTCGTTTAAAACGATGTGGTAGAAAGCAACGTGCGACTTGAAGGACATGATCAATTGTGGATTTTGCTATCCATCATTTTCCATAGTAATGAAAATGCTCTTGGCTCGACATAGTCTGTTCTATTCGTCCCAAATTAAATTTCCGTTGGGTTGTTTGAAATAGTACACAATGGAGCTCGAGAAGAGAGAATTTCTTTTTTATCAAGGGAAAGAATCTAGGGTTAGTGAAAACTAATAAATTAGGCCAACTTTGTCAGTCTATCCTTAATATAGAAATCGAAAGGTTAAAATAAGAAAAAAGTCCAATTTTGGAAGATTGGAAAAACTTTTTCGATTAAAAGTCTATCAGAATCAATCATTCATATTCGATTTCTATAGAAGAGGAAAATCTTTATCGAAGGAAAAAAGAAAAAAAGAAAGGGTATGTTGCTACTCTTTTGAAAGAAAAAAGAATAGGAATTCCCGAAGTAATGTCTAAACCCAAGGATTTCACAAATCAAAGATAAAGGATTCCAGAACAAGTAAACACGATTTTCAACCGTCTCAACAATAGAATTAGATCAGAATAAGGAATAAAAGTGAATTTGTTCGAGATGAAATAAAGAAAAGAGTTTAGAGACGACTCAAAAATTTTGAAGGATTTTTCTTTAGAAGTCTGTTAGTCAAAATTAGCCAACTTGAGTCATGAGTATAAATGAAATTTCTTTTCTGTAAGGAAATTAATGCAAGTCATAGTCTAATTTCTATCTACTTGTATTATAGACAGAAATTCGAATCATTTTCTCGAGCCGTATGAGGAGAAAACCTCCTATACGTTTCTAGGGGGGGCTTTGTTTATCTACATCTATCCCAATAAGCTGTCTACCGAATCGTTGCAATTGATGTTCGGTCTCGAAGAGAAGGAAGAGATCTTCGAAAAGTGGGTTTTTATGATCCGATAAAGAATCAAACTTGTTTAAATGTTCCAGCTATTCTCTATTTCCTTGAAAAGGGTGCTCAACCTACAAGAACCGTTTATGATATTTTAAGGAAAGCAGAATTTTTTAAAGATAAAGAAAGAACTTTGAGTTAATTGAAGAACTAAATGAATAAAAAAGTAGGAGAGGGTCACTAGTACCTCTTCCCTTAATTATTTAGACACAATTTGCCTCTTTCTTAGTCCTATTTTTTTTTTTTGCTGCATTTATGTTGCGCCAATCCAACAAAAGCCTTTATTTTATTTCCTTTTTGTATCTAATTGGTTTTCTTACCATTGTATTTCCATTGACAAAGGTCTATTGAACAAATAGAATTTGTAGATAGATAGGTCTCTTTATCATCATTCCATATTAGGTATTTCTGTCTACACTTCGCTCAAATGATAGGGTTGCCCCCTTGCATGTATTCTCATACAAGATTTTTTTTTCTTTAAATAAAAATTGCTAAAAAAAGGACAATTTTGCCATTGTGATTGGGGCCGCTCCTTTTTTTTACCTTAGTGAAATTTAAACGGATCTGTTCTTTTTGGTATTTGAGTGTTTTTAATGGGTGCTAAAATCTTTCTTTTGATGTCTTGCTAAGTCAATATTTTGACAGTATCGTCCAGTGTAATTCCATCGATTTTTGGATTTCGATCGCATCTAAGATTCTATTTTATCTGGGTTGCTAACTCAATGGTAGAGTACTCGGCTTTTAAGTGCGACTATGATCTTTTACACATTTGGATGAAGCAACAAATTCGTCCAGACTCTTGGTAGAGTCTAGAAGACCACGACTGATCCTCAAAGGTAATGAATGGAAAAAATAGCATGTCGTAATAAAATCAATTTCTTTTTTTTTTTTTTGAATAAAAAAATTCCGATTTTCTGGGTCTAGTGAATAAATGGATAGAGCCCGGCTCTAATTCTGGTAAAATAAAAAGCAACGAGCTTAACTTCTTAATTGGAATGATTCCCCGATCTAATTAGACGTTAAAAATAAATTAGTACCTGATGCGGGGAAAGGTTGGGTTTTCCTATGAGTGGACCCTTTATTTTTTTTAGAAATCCTAATTATTTTTGATTATGGATTGAAAAGGTATGTTATGAATGTGTAAAAGAAGCAGTATATTGATAAGGAGACTGTATTCCAAAGTCAAAAGAGCGATTGGCCTGCAAAAATAAAATACTTGTTCGTTCTTTTTTGTAATTAGAACAAACATAGATAAATTGGATAGAAAAGGAGCGGAAAAAGATCTATGGATTAGACTCCCTTTCTTTCCAGGGTTTGCATTATGCAACACCCTGTTCTGACCATATTGCACTATGTATCATCATTTCATAAACCGAGAAATACTTTTTCTCTCTGATTCAAGTATAAATACAAATGGAAAAATTCGAAGGGTATTTAGAAAAACAGAAATCTCGTCAACAATACTTCGTCTATCCACTTCTCTTTCAGGAATATATTTATGCATTTGCCCATGATTATGGATTAAATGGTTCTGAACCTCTGGAAATTTTTGGTTGTAATAACAAAAAATTTAGTTCACTACTTGTGAAACGTTTAATTATTCGAATGTATCAGCAGAATTTTTGGATTAATTCAGTTAATCACCCTAACCAAGATCGATTGTTGGATCATAGTAATTATTTTTATTCTGAGTTTTATTCTAAGATTCTATCCGAGGGGTTTGCGATCGTTGTAGAAATCCCATTCTCGCTAGGAGAACTGTCTTGTCCGGAAGAAAAAGAAATACCAAAGTTTCAAAATTTACAATCTATTCATTCAATATTTCCCTTTTTAGAAGACAAATTTTTGCATTTACATTATTTATCACATATAGAAATACCCTATCCTATCCATTTGGAAATCTTGGTTCAACTCCTTGAATACCGCATCCAAGATGTTCCATCTTTGCATTTATTGCGATTCTTTTTCAACTATTATTCGAATTGGAATAGTCTTATTACTTCAATGAAATCTATTTTTCTTTTTTCAAAAGAAAATAAAAGACTATTTCGATTTCTATATAATTCTTATGTATCAGAATATGAATTTTTCTTGTTGTTTCTTCATAAACAATCTTCTTGCTTACGATTAACATCTTCTGGAACCTTTCTGGAACGAATCCACTTTTC